CTTCGCGTGCTTTTTAATTGACGATGGGACCGAAGACAAAAGGTCATAGGCCGTGGGTCTAGATTCTCTTTCTCTCGGCTGCGCGCCTGCGGCGGCCTTCGGTCTTCGTTAACTTACCAAATGCTTCCGCGTTATTCTACGCCACTAACCTTTAACTGGCCTCTTTCGTTTAATTCCCAGCCTCCTATACCTATAGTTAACGAAGGCAACAGGTTACGTTTGATTCGATATGCTTACTAGCATATCGAATCCAGGGCTTATAGTTTAATTGGTTCAAACGCACCGCTCATAACGGTGATATTGTAGGTTCGAGTCCTACTAAGCCTATATTCTATAGAACCAAAGTAATAAAATTAGACTGAAATGGATGCGTAACACGTTGCACTTGGAATCCCTCGAATATCTATATATTTTTTGCCCCGCAGGTCATTGTTGTTTTTTATTCATTTATTATCATTAAATTACATAATGATAAAAAAAAATATATATATTTTTTTTTGGGTGTATAGCTTAATTGGTAGAGCATTAGGCTTTTAACTTAATGGTCGCAGGTTCAAGTCCTGCTATACCCAAATGTTTTTATAGAAGTTCTCCAGGCAGTTCATATGCACATCAAAATATACATTGTACGTTGACTCGTCGAGTACGATTAATTACGTTAAACTAAAATATATATATATTTTTAATGTCTTTATGGCCGCTCACGCCCTTTTTTTTTCTTTGCGAAAAAAGGCCGCGGGCCTCTAATCTAAGCTTAGAGTGGGTGAAGAGAACGCCGCAGCCTTTGATGCGGCTCTGAAAAGATAGAAGTTAAGTAGGTGTTACCAACTACTTAACTATTTAACTTCTCTATATTATACAATCTGCAGCAATCCTGCATTCTGCAATTAAGGAGTTGTTTGATAGCAACTGTGAATAACAGTATAGATATAGATATTTTCATAAAATAAATAAATAGCTTATTTATTATTGGTCAAATACATAATATTTTAGTATAGACTATATATATATATATATTGGCTAATAATGCCGTATTGATTGTTGTTTCATTAAAGCTAATTGCTGTTGGAATAAAGGCTCTAGTAAACTAGAAGTCTCGATTACATGTGCCGCGTTTTGCGCTTTTCGGACAGCATTGCTGGAGCTGCCAACATGAAGAGCGGATTCCCGTTATTTTCAAATTCCTAAGTAATCTACGTCACCGTCAACATTAATTCATGAGATATGCGTCTCTTTCATTAATTATCTAAATTATGCCAACCTATCTTATGAAAGCCAGCCCGGCAGTATAATATAATAAATACTGGCTCGCTCGCGTATATTCCCACATTCATTCGTCAAATCAGGCAATCTCTATTGAATAAAAGAGAAGATATGATAATAAATTGAATAAGAAGCTTCCGAGTACGCAAATGGTAGGAATACGCCAGAAGTATTGGCAACCTAGAAATAGGCCGGCAAAAGGTACAAGAATAGCATGTCGCCACTAGCTGTGTTATGGCATTGGCCGCCTCATATAATGAGGCCGAAGGGGCTTTATTCCTTCGGCCTCATTATATAGCAAGCACTGCCGCGATCTTGCGAGCCTGCGGCCTCGTACGGTCTTGATGCGCTCAATTATTTAATCGGCCGGCAATTGGCCGGCTAGGATAATTGAGCGCAGCTATATAATAGGGCGCAGCCTATGGCAATAGCACATTGATAGTATTAACAAGACTATTGAAATAAGAACATCTATTCATACGCCAATAATAATACGCAAGTCTATTAAATACAGCCAAAGATGGTAGAATGTTTGCCATTTCTATTAGGAGCGCAGCTATTAGTGCGATTAATTACAAAATTGATTACATACAATTGATAATGTGTTTTGGCTAATGCCGTATAAAATAATAGGCCATTCTTGAATTAATATCTTTTTGCCATTACTTTTCGGGAATTAGTTTTGGCGGGGCTCTGCCCCCCCAATGGACTAGGTCCCTCGAGGGCAGAGCGGGTAAGTGCTTAAGGGGCACCATCTGCTAAGACGTCTAAATGCTTTCTTTGATAACCGGAAGTTCTGAAAAAGTGTGAAATGCTGGAGGGCTTTTGACCATCCATTCAAGTGTCGTTGAATTCTGTTTAACAGCCCAAGGACTTGGAGCACACTTGTTTTCACTGGTTAAAGTAAAAAAAACCACTACAAAGAAACAAAAAATTCCTATTACAGAAACATATGAGCCGAAACTACTAAAGGCATTCCAGCCAGCGTAAGCATCTGGATAATCTGGAATGCGACGTGGCATACCTGCAAGACCTAAAAAATGCATAGGAAAAAAAGTCAAGTTTACACCAAAGAAAGTTATCCAAAAATGAATTTGACCTAAAGTCTCTGGATATTGAAGACCAGTTATTTTACCTATCCAATAGTAGAATCCTGCAAATGAAGCAAAAACAGCTCCCATAGAAAGAACATAATGGAAATGTGCAACCACATAATAAGTATCATGTAGAGCGATGTCCAGCCCAGAATTGGCCAATACTATTCCAGTAAGAGTAGAGTAGGCGCCCTTACTCGCGTGGGGCCAATTCTGGGTTTCCTTCGCGCTTTTAGTGCACCTCTCTCGTAACCGTACATGATAGTTTTCCCATCATACGGCTTGCACGCGCGTTTAATTCTTTTACGACTTGACACGGGTTTCATAGCCTATACCGACGTGTCGACAACTGTAGTAAGCGGCTGGCGTTCGCCTCCTTCGAAGGGCCTCATTTTTTTTATTAGGGAGAGAGAGCCCGAAGAAATATTTTACGTGGTCGGCTCTCTCGTGCTCGAGCTTGCAAAGGGATATTCGCTTTCTGTTGAACATGGTCATCATCTCGTTTATCCGTGAGATGTTCTTATCGAGTTGGCTCAACTTGTGCATGTGGTTAATTTTTACTGGTCCGGATTTGTTGACTAGGCATCTGGTATCGTCCAGTATAGATCCGCCGCGTAGGTTTTTGAAAAGAGGCGTAGCGAGACCAAGCTTTTTGGCTTTTTGGTTGGGGTTTTGTATTTGGCTGCGTACCCTGCGCTAAAATTTCTGTACGTTTTCGAGGCTCTTTGTTGCCGCAATTTTATGATTAGGGTGCAAACACAGCAGCTCCTGATGACGAGTTTCAGATAATTTGTTAATTGGTAGAACTTGTCAAGGAACGAATAGTTGTTGCATATTCCTCTCAGGATCCAGCCTTTGTAGTCTTCTCGTATCCCGCTTTTAGCGCCTTAGAAATGAATCATCGTATAAGTCTCCTATCTCTTTTTTAACAGGTTCACAAAAATTAGATAGTCGATTAAGCCGTAGTATTTTGTTATATGCCATCAGGGGTGCCTTTGCAGTCCAGTTCCAATTGACTGTGAGCCAAATGAATACAAGGGTCGAAAACCTTGATAAGGGCACCGGTTTGTAAATCACTTATATATACTATTGTCCCAATTGCTTCTAGAATGATATTTTCTCTAGAAGGCCACTGTAGTAAAGTAAGCGGCGGGCGTTCGCCTCCTTCGAAGCGCCTCATACCTTGTTAAAATTGGAAGCGTTCTGAGCGAAGTTGTTTATTTTTCTTTTGCTGACGTCTAATATTTTGCCGTCAAGGGCCGGCGTACTTCGCCCTGGGATGGACTAAAATGCCAACTCGATCAGGTCTTCGTGAAATAGAAATCTGCAAGGGTTAAGGTTGTTGTTAAGGTTGCCTTTGTCGTTGTTAAGAATGGAATGCATTTCTTTCGCTACCAGGTTAGTTATCCGCCTGACTAGTGAAGTCTTCACATGCCTGTGCGCCTGGCCCGCGTAGCAAGGGTATAGCAAAAAGATTTTTTCGAACCTCATTTGTTGAGGGCCTCCTCAGCAAAGTGAAGTGGTGGGTCACCCGCTGTCCCGTACTTGACAGAAATGGCGTCATCCGGTTAGGTGTTGGGATTGGGAACCTCAAGTCCTTCATAGCGGGCGAGGCTTACTTGAGCCTTGAATTGCTTGCACCCTACTGCTATCTGGCTACGCACGAGGTTCTCGAGAGAGTTGACGCGTTGACCCGGTAGGGGGTCCACCGGGTTCGCCTCTCGTTAGTGCAAATTAATTACCTCGTTGCTTTTGGTCCCTTCCCTTGCCTTTTTAGGGTACCACCTTTCGGAAGCCCCCAAAGGAGGGGTTTTTTCACCCTACTCATCTTTGCTTCTGGGGTCTCCCCTACACGTCAACTGGAGAGAGAATACGTCCGTCTGTCGCCATTTTTGGGGTCATGGCGAAGTAAACGTCATCCATTCCGGTTAGCACGTCGCACCCCCCTACAGTAAACAAAAAGATAAATCCTACAGCAAATAACATGGGTGTTTTGTATTGTATTGAACCTCCCCACATAGTAGCAATCCAACTAAAAATTTTTATTCCAGTAGGCACGGCAATAATCATGGTAGCCGCAGTGAAGTAAGCACGTGTATCAACATCTAAGCCTACAGTAAACATGTGGTGCGCCCACACAATAAATCCAAGAACTCCAATACTGATCAAGGCATAAACCATGCCTAGATAACCAAATACGGGTTTTCTTGAAAAGGTAGAAACGATATGACTAATGATACCGAATCCTGGCGAAATTAAAATATAGACCTCAGGATCGGGATAGATTTTGCCGTTCCCAGCAAAGCCCCCCATAGAACCCAGCGAGCTCCTCTCAAAGCACTGGGCTCTTCGCGGAATATGCCTATAACCTATGTAGTCTATCCTCAAGCATGTTCTGTAACAAGACACCAAGAGTGCACAAGGGATTTGTGCAACGAATTACCATTACCAGGCACTTCCGGGTTCTTATAAAAAGGCCGCAGATTGTGAATTTCTAAATTAGAGTTAGTCAAATAACCTAAGCCTTGATTGCATACGGGACATATACCCTTCTGTCGGATGAATAGCCTGCTAAATTCGTTACCTTTCCCATCCACAAAAATTTCCCGATAGCTTTGAATTCGAAAATTCCATTCATCAAAGGGGGTTGGATCTACGAAAGGATTACCTAGATCACGAGATGCTCGAAACATATGAGCAGGAACTTCTTTTACCATAGACGCAAGGAGTGTTATCCATACCACGTCAGCACAATGGCGTTTGGCATCTACACTGAGCTTGATCCAAGTAGCATGGAAGTCCCAGAGTCTGCCACGGGGAGAGGGCACCCCCTGATAGAATCGGGAAACCAGTCTGGGTCGAGGAGTTTTAGAAAATTTACGATGTAAATATCGCCAGCTTCTATGCCAGATCCAGTGATCTAGCAGACTGAAGGTACGAAGAAAGTTGCCAATTCCAAAGTAGTTGCCCCAACCATGAATAATTGGGTTTACCAATTTTATCATCTGGTAAGGAGAGAGATCTATATTTTCAGAAAAGACATTTTTTATTTTACATTTCAGCGACATTATCCTATCAGGATTGGGATACACGTAGAGGCCCCCACGAGTGAAGTTTTTTTCTACCTTACATAAGGAAGTTACTTGGCTATGAGAGCGAGCCCTATCGATATTGTGGAATATGAAGCCGATAAAATTAAGTCTCTCTCCAATCTTCCACGGGAATATGCGGGTTTTTTCTGGCGACAATTGGAGGCCACGCTTCGCCAGGAAACTTTTTGCTTTTTCAAAAAGTCGTTCCACTAATGTTTCATCATTAGTAATAATGACAAAGTCATCAGCATACCTGATAAGGCGGACTGATTCTGTTTTTCGGGTCTCGTTAAAGAGATACCTATGGCCTTTTCTTTGCATCCATTCTGTCCTTTTAGGGTCAGTCATAGTGGTCCGGTGTCCGCTAGTTGTTATTTTATTTTCTAAGCCATCCAAAGCAAAGTTCGCGATTAAAGGACTTATGACACCGCTGAACGATACTTCAAGTTCCCCCTGATATTCAATTGGACTTTTAAGCCATTCCTCGAGTACATTTTCTGTACTACTAGGCATGGGAAAATTCTCTAAGATCCATCGGTGAAATATTCGACCGAAAAAGCCTTTTATATCAGCATCAATCACCCATTTGGAAACAAAATTACTATTTTGTTCCATTTTATTGTTGCTAACCTTGCGTACCCTCTGCCTTTTCGTGTCTAGTATGTAAGCAATTTCACCTACCGCCATGTGTGCACATTTTCCCCTTCGAGATCCGAAGTTATAGTTGTCAGCAAAGGGTTCCGTTTCAGGTGCAGTATCTATGTTAAACAAGTGCTGAATGGTTCTGTCAAATATTGTCGGTATTCTCAGCAGCCTTTCACCATTTTTCGGTTCAAAAATCATATCATGGCGAACGGGTGAGCTCTTGTAGTTTTTTATATTGATCCAGGAGACACGACGAACTAGACCGATTCGTGTAGAAGCTTTTAGTATTTTACCATCGACCCCTGAAGTTCGACTTTTAGAAGTATAATATAAATTATCTACGGCAATTATTCGAGAGGTTAGTTGAGTACAGATTTCAAGCATGCAGTCTCTCAGGAGCGGGTTTCCGAGTCCCAGGGAAGCTGCTAAAAGAGAGAGGATTCTTTGTTGGTTCTTTACTAATTGATGAATAGCCGTAAATTTCTTTCCCAACATTGGCCACCGACCCTCGTTCATGATGACCGCGGCTTTTCTGGCAATAATTCGTGATTCTTTTCGAGTCTCCTTCCATTCAGCGAAGAGACTGTCTAGAGATCCTGAACTATTAGAGAAGCCACGTCTCTCTTTCCACGTCAAACGTTTCAGCATTACGCACATGTTATTGTGTATAGCCTTACGTCTCATCTCACCCTGTGATAGCATCATTGACTTGGATATATCAACAATGTCCAGTTGAATGGAAATGCCAATTTCGGCTCTTGAAAAAAGTTCCACCACAAGGGCAACGCTACCAATAGAATATCTGTCTTTTCGAAAGATGTTGGGTCTCGAGTGGTCCACCCGGGCAAGGGCCGAAGGCTTCTTGCACGCAACGTGTGAAATCTTACCCTTAAAAGAGGGGAGGGCACACTCCAATCCCAAAAGATCCCTACTATTACCGGGGTCCAACCTAAAAGAGTTTGAAACTGAAACAAAAGAAAAAGGGGCTTCTTTTCTTTTTCTGGCACCATACTCTACCTTTCTCATGACATCGACTCCCAAACATCCCACCTCATTGCCAGTTATCTGCATTCCAGGCAGATAATTTATTTGAGGCACAGAACAGCTGTGCTCGCTTAGGTAGCGCTGTAAGGGCAGCGTACCACCTTTTCTATTGGCGCAATCGCGCCCATGACCGAAAAACCAAAACAGATGCTGGTATAAAATTGGATCTCCTCCTCCTGCAGGATCAAAAAAGGTTGTATTAAAGTTCCTATCAGTTAATAACATGGTAATTGCCAATCTATTCACACACTTTTGGCCAGTGGAGCACAATAAAAATCGATTTTTTTTCATGCCGTTGCGGTGCAGTTTGGACTATATCTTCATCTCTTCTTAATTATACCCGCTTTGATGCGCACAATATCCTTTTTTTGGCCCGTATTGACCGCGAGGCCAAAGGATTTGCAAACACTATGATCATGCACCCATCACTCCAAATCAAGCCGGCCAAATAGGCACCAAGCTTTTGTTTGCTTGGATGGCAAAAGTAGGTTTGGCCAGAGATTTTTGGCGTATAGTCTCTGAGGGCGAATCATCATGGTTCGTTCCCTGCTGATCGTCTTTGCAGAGTTCCCAGCATATAGCCAAATTCGACCAAGACATCGCTGCCTCGTCAGGCGCAAATACACCTGCCAATACTGGAAGAGATAATAAAAGTAGGAATGCTGTCACTAATACGGACCATACGAATAGGGGTAATCTATGCATGGTCATTCCTGGCCCACGCATGTTGAAAATAGATAGGGGTCAGTCTATGCTGCCCTCCGAACCATACATGACAATTTTTTGTCATACAGCTCTCACTCGGAAAACTTCAATTGCTGAAATTCTTGTATCAGGTGCGTCTCTAAGGATGTGTTACTTAATACAGGCCTAGGGCTGATAGTATGATATTATCCGCATTTCCTAGCTCCTTTGCATGATACGCTTCGTGGTGAGCTTTACATAATGGAATCTGCTTTGGTTTATATGCTCTAAGCAACCGGGTAACCTTAGTTTCTTATTTGAATTTTTACTTAAACGTCTAAAACAGTCCTTACATGATCTATTTCCATATTCCTATCACCGCAGATGGCACAAACCCGACCTAACCCAGACTCGTAAACTTTTTCGGCCCACTAAACCTGCATAACCTAATTCGGAGTAGCTGTTTACCTTGTAATCATGTAGAACCTTATAGTTATTTGGAATCGTCAGGCTACTCTAAGTATTCAGGCATTGAAGCTTAGCTCCAATTTTCTTGAACCCAGTTCGGAACTTCAATTTTAAAGCCGGCCTTAGATGAGTGAACTAAGAACCATATAACTTTTTGCAGATTTCTTTTATTAACCACACCACAATAATTAAGCAGTCCTATTAATTTAATTGGGCCAGGCTGGATATCTGGATGTAATAGTCTTATCTTTTAATACCTTTGGCGCAGATTAATTTATGATTCGGCCTTTGCATATACGTATCTGCGAGTTCGAAAAACCAGTTCCCATGCAATCTAGAAGGGGCTGGGCCATCTGAACCTTTTTTCGCAAAGCCAAGAAAGCTAGTTTTACGAGTAATGTCCCCAAGCTTACCTTGGATACTTTCATAGCAGTAAACCAGAAATTTAGGATCCGATAGAATTATTCGTAGTCCATTATAGCGTTCCTGGTTATTTTTACAATTGTTTACCATTTTATTAGCATATGTACGGGCGTCGCTTTATTAACCATTCTTCTGATTTGTTTGAAGAGGCCTGCGAGAGTCACTTTTTTTGCCCAAAACAGATGAAAAAGAACTATGGATCGTTTTCTGACTAGTCACCTTTGTGTTCCGGCTGGGTTGGTCTCCTTCCCCTGACTACTATGAGACCTCTGAGCCCGCGCATCATTTGTCGGATGATGTGAAGCGGTTACTTCCCGTGGTTGCCTTATTTTCGTGTTTTCTCCCTGACCTTTGTCAGAGCCTCCAGTAGTTTAAGGTCCTTGCGCACTTGCTTGATTGCTCAGGCCGGTTCCTATGTTAGAATCACTCGTGGTTGTCCAACAACGATGACCGTTCACTACATCAGTCAAAGCTTTCGCCCAGATTGGTTCCTGGGTTACTCTGCCACACATATACCGACGTATTCTGCTTGGGATATGTAGCCTTTTCAAGGCAGTGAGTGCGTATCAAGTTGGTTAACCTGACCCTTACTACCCTGCTTAAGGGATACCACCAAGGAGGGCAGTCCCCTTTGGCCTCCCCATTGACCAACTGCTCGCAAACATGATGGATTATTGACCCAAAATGCCGCATTGGCCTGCTGCATGTATTTCCTTAAAAGAGTCAGACATACATGTAGGAATATGGATATTATTCCTCACTGAAAACGAGCCTCGCACAGCGCACTAGTGATAAAATTGATAGAACCTAAAATAGAGGAAACACCCGATAAATGAAGACTGAAAATGGCTAAATCCACAGATCCTCCAGAATGACTGGTTATACCACTTAATGGCGGATAGACCGTCCATCCGGTACCAGCGCCCACTTCTACCAAAGCGGAACTTAAGAGAAGTAACAGTGATGGTGGTAACAACCAAAAACTAATGTTATTTAATCGTGGAAATGCCATATCAGGTGCACCTATAAGAATCGGAACGAACCAATTACCAAATCCACCTATCATCGCAGGCATAACCATGAAGAAGATCATTAAAAAAGCGTGAGCTGTTATTAACACATTATAAAGTTGATGATTTCCACCAAGAATTTGATTGCCAGGCTGTGCTAATTCCATACGAATTAGTACTGAGAAGCATGTACCCATGACTCCGGCAATGGCACCAAAAATGCAATATAGAGTCCCTATATCTTTGTGGTTCGTAGAAAACAGCCATCTTTGTGCAAAATTGTTCATTTCAGAACTCCATCTTTCAATAATACCATGCTTTGTTGAACTAGTTTTGACTGATGTTTTCGCAATTTAGAAAAGCGAAATTCGTCACAAACTGTTTCGCGAAAACAAGTGACTATCTTCTCTTGTAAACTGCTGCGAGAATGCTCTTGAATAGCTAACAGTGTTTTTAACTTTTGCTCTACTTGTTGGCATAACACAGCTTGCACTGTCTGTTTGCACTTAGGTGCACAGCGCGTAAGCAGATCATTTATACAAGATTCTCCAATCATTTGCGTACTTGAACGCAAACTTATACTACGTAATTCATGCTGTTTCTTCAACTCGGACAACAGAGCTTCTTGAGAACTCATCAATTGCTGTAACTCTGAAAGAAGAGCTTCGCTTCGCGCATCAGAAGTAGCTTTTAAAGTTTCACCAAAGGTTTTTTGACTAAATATAACAAAACCTACAAAACTTAAAGCTACAATAATTTCTTCATTATAAATTAAGATTTGTTTTGAACTTAAAACACTAAAAATTAAAATAGCAAATATAATAAATTCACGCATTCGTATTTTTCTTTTTTTTTTGTCCGTTCTTGATATTTACTAGAGTGTTCCTTTGTCCGCGTAAAACATAGATTTTGTTAAGAGCTGTGGTTTGACGTGACGCTAAAGAAGTGATATGATAAGTAGAGGGACTCATAATTGAAAGTGCGTTTTTTTTTATTACTTGTGAGACACTAATTTCTCCCAAGGAACATACATAAGATTTATTCATTCGTTTTAATTGATTAGCATTTAAGCTTTTTACTATTTCGTTACACCACTTGGATGCTCCAGATACACCTGAGTACAGATAGGATATACTGGTATCAAAGCATTCTTTGAAAACAACATCCTGTTCAACACTGTAATCGCTCGGTTCTGTGCCTACATTTTGATGCGAAATCAGCCGTTTTCGTAATTTGAGAATGCGACTTATTTTGGGTAATCCATCATTATATAATAATACATAAAAGGCCATATAAAAAAAACATAACCAAACAAATTGCGTCAAATACGTAAATTGATCTAGTTGAGGCATTTTTTTTTACTTTTTCTTTGCTGATTCAAATACTTTTATTGAATCACGAGAGAAGAAAACAAGTTTTCTTCTTTGAGCCCTTAATGTTAAAGCTCTTTAAGCAAAACCTGCCAAACGGGCCGCAGATTTTCATGGGAAATTGAAAAGGGAAAAGTTCGTAAAAAAACTAGAGTCATGATTAAAATATATATATATTTTTTGTTATTAGTATTCTACATAACGCGGAGCGAACACCACCATTGTTTCGGAGTCTGGACGAAAAAAAAATATTTTTTAAGCTTATAGATAGATAGGTTAACTAAAAGCTACTAATATTTCCGCTACTATTCATTCCATCATCGAGGTATCGAGTTTCCACATGGGTATATGGGGCAATGATAAATCGCTTGTAGTCGCACTAATTGCTTATTTTTTCCATGACATCCTTTCTTCAAACCCACTTCTTTAGTTGTTCTGCGTTAACACACCAACAAAATTTAATTCCTTGCTTGGCCTGGATCTCTGAGTCTAGATACGTTATTTGTGGTGGATCGTTCCGTATTTTCATGCGTTTTCTTAGTGTGGGCTTGAGGCTTTGGGCTTAAGCGCTTTAAGCTTTGTTTGGTTTTTTGGGTCGTAAGAACCATGGGAATAAAGCTGGAATTTTTATTTTTTTTTTTTCGGTGTTTTCATATTTATGAAAAAATGTGTTTTTTTTCGTGTTTTGCAAGTGTTTCCGTTTTGCGCCTAAACGCTTTACTTGTTTTTGACGCGGTTTTGCCGGCGAAGAATAATCTAGTTTGCCATTACCAATCTCTTTTACCACGATATTGCCAATTTTTGAGTTCATGTTCAAAATGGAGAAGATTCTCCATTGACTATGAAATACTTTTCGATTTCTGCGAAGACTCTTTGGAAGAAAAGCTATATGACCTGCGATTGCTACCGCATAACCTCCTTTGACCGAATTCAAAATAAACCCTTTGATCAAATTCCGGTCACTTCGCCAAATTTTTGTTAGTTCAGTCCAAACTAGTTTGCTTTTACATTTCCTTTCTAGCGGTTTTGGCAAAAGCATTTTCGGTTCACCAAACACTTCCACATCTTCAATTCCCAGAATAAACCTCGTTTGCTTGGTGATTGGCACTCTTTTCAGCTCATGTTGGAAACAAATTATTGGAGTTTTCAGCCCTGTATTCACCAATATCATGTTTTGTTGTAATTTTTTAACTGAACATTGTATAGCGCTTCCGCGTAATGGATTCAAACTAGAATTATATTGGGGAAATAATTGAGTAAAGCTCATGTTGCTTTTTTCTTTTTTTTAGTAGTACTTACTTTCTAACCTAATTCATCTGCTTATAGAGGCTTTCAAACCACGCTGCGCCCTCATAATAAGTTTCATGAGGAATGCAATTACATAGTAATTGCTAGAGAGTGAGGCGAAATTCGGGCTGCTATTGTTGTGTTCTCTTACAGAGCCGTACATGATAGTTTTGTGTCATGCGGCTTTTTGCTCGAAGCCACGAAAAAAAAGTATAGATTTTTTTATGTGGATATCACCCATTTTTTGTCATTAGTTGGCCCATCTCGCAAAAAAAGAGTCCGGTACCGTCGCCGCGTGTGTATTGGCTCTTGACGAGTGAGGCCTAAAAGGCTGCGAAGACTGTGGCCTTTCATTCATTTTTTTTTATACCAAAAATAGAAAAAATGGCTAAGTAACATAAAGGTAATGTATTGGATTGCAAATCCTAGAAAGATGGTTCAAATCCGTCCTTAGCCTACTCGAAATTATACCGTTCCTTTCTAAGTGCTGCACCTATTTATTATCTAAGGAAAGTCAAAAACTTTGATCAACCCCTATCCTATACTTAGCCGCCATCTGCAACACAAACAGTGCGAGCAACAAGCGGCTAAGCACCCGCGGCCTTTTGGCAAGGCCTTGGTTTCAAAGTTTGAGGTTGCTTTTTATCGAAGATAAGAAGCAAGATAAGTAAAAAATATATATATATTTTTTTGTGAAACAGTCTCCAGAACGAAGCATGCTTTTGTTCAAAGCCACTGCAAGATCGACTTTCAGACCACTTTATTCCCTTAAGATCTGAACTCCTTAAAAATTCTTTAATATAAAGCTTCACTCTATTGTGTTTAGAAGTGGATTTGAACCACTGACACAAGGATTTTCAGTCCTTTGCTCTAACCACCTGAGCTATCTAAACAGAAATAAAAAAAAGGAACTATGTACAATTCTAGTTTGTTGGTTATTCAAAAATTATTAAGTACAAATGCATATCTGGGCCATCGAATACCTACTTCTGATTTTCAAGGATATTTATACGGATTTAGAAATGAAATGGCTATTATTAATTTAGAAAAAACACTTATTTGTTTACGAAGGGCTTGTAATTTAATTGAATCTATTATTCGTGCAAAAGGCCATTTTTTATTAGTAAATACCGATCCAGAATATAATAAAATAGTTCAACAAATGGCGAAAAGAACCAATCAGAGCTATATCAATCATAAATGGATTGGAGGATTTTTGACCAATCGCAAACATATGAAAAATGTACAAAAACACTTTCAGAATTTCTCTGCGCATTCCAAATTTAAAGACGCCTCTACATCGTCGCCCTTCGATTTTTTTCCACATTTTAGAAAAATGCAAAAATGTTTTGAAGGAATCATGACATACGATATTCCAGATTGTTTAGTAATCATAAATGCAAATAAAAATTCTATGGCTATACTTGAAGCCAATCAATTACAAATACCTATCGTATCTTTGGTGGATTCTAATATTTCAAACAGATTACAAAAATTAATCACTTATCCCATTCCAGTGAATGATGATTCTATACAGTTTGTATATCTATTTTGTAATTTGATTACGAAAACAGTCATTCTTTCGCAAAGTGCTTGGCCGCTCTCGCGAAAACCCTTAAGTCGAGGCCGCAGGCCCTAGCTAAAAAAAAATATATATATTTTTTTTTTCGGATTGAAAAATGAAGAAGCTTCGCCCTTGAAACTGTTTTTGAAACTTTTTTATCAACAGATTTTCCTTAATTTATCTACACTAATCACGACTTTTTCTTTATTTCTGTCATACATCGTAGTAATGCCCTTAATGATAGGCTTTTCTAAAGACTTCTTATGTCATTTTCATTTAGGTTTAATTTGGATTTGTTTATTGTTTTCTTTTCTTCCTGAACGTTTTCTTCAGAATGATTTTGAAGATGGTACACTCGAATTGTATTGTTCAAGCGGCTATTGTTTGCAAAAAATATTACTTTCTAAATTAGTAGGTCATTGGGTTCTTCAAATAAGTGGTGTTTTTTGTACTTTTCCAGTGGTACAACTTTTATACCAATTTGATCAACTCAAAATGAATTGGTTCACCCTTATTATAGGAAGTCTGATATTTACTCTTATGTGTGGTATTCATTCTTGTTTGGCTCTTGGAATAATATCTCATAGTTGGAACAGTTTGCAAAATCTTACCACTTTACCCACTCTATTACCCTTAATCATTTTTTGCGCCTCTACCGAAACAGAATGGTTTCATGTTCTTTTATTAATGGGATATTTACTTTTGTTTTTATTTCTTTATCCCATTTTGGTTTCAATTACTTTACAAAAGTTGATAAGCCAATAGAATTGATTGCCTTTGCGGGTATACCGGCTCACTCATCGTAAATATTGTGGAGCAAACAAAAAAAGAATATATATATATATTCTTTTCCTTCTGTATTTATTTTCTATACTAGACTTCTGTACACTGTCTAATTCCAGCAGAGGGAGAAAGCAGGGATTTGGTTAAGTTTGAATAAGAAAACTATTTTTAGGTGGCCCAGACGGGAATGATCCGGCTTAGCAGAGCGCAAAGCTTATCTTTTTTTGCATTATAGATGTCTTAGGAAGGCTTATCAGTAAAGCGCTTCAAAGCGCAGCGCTCAGCAAAGAAAATTTGTTTCCTTGCTGGGCTGGCTCTTTTTCGGCAGGCTTCCACAAAGCAAAGAGCAAATCGAGCAGGAAAAAAAGCTGCCGAGTTTTAATAATTAGCACGAAATGATCCATCTTTTTTTTCTAGCTGGGCCATTGATGGATTATCATTTTATGATAAAACGTTATAAAATCCCTATGTATTTCGAAATACTACGACCTTATTTGATTATGTTATGCTCTTTTCGCTATGCACAAATTCTCATTGGATTTTGTTGGTTCTTAGCAGCAATGGCTATTTATTTAAGTATTTGGGTAGCACCATCCGATTTTCAACAAGGTGAAAATTATCGCATTATCTATGTGCATGTTCCTGCCGCTTTGATGAGTTTACTTATTTATATCGCAATGGCTATCAGCAGTGTGTTATTCTTATTAACAAAACATCCGCTTTTTCAGTTATTTTCCAAAAGCGGCGCCAAAATAGGTGCTTTGTTTACATTGTTTACCCTATTAACCGGGGGTTTTTGGGGGAAACCTATGTGGGGTACCTTTTGGGTGTGGGACGCTCGTTTAACCTCTGTATTAATCTTGTTTTTTATTTATTTAGGTGCATTGCGTTTTCAACAGTTTTCTGCGGACGTCGCTTCTATTTTTATTTGTATAGGGTTAATCAGTATAATAATAATTAAATTTTCTATAAACTAGTGGAATATATTGCATCAACCTTCCAGCATTAGCCAATTTGTTATTTCAATACACATTTCTATGCTCATTCCAATCCTGTTAATCCTTACTAGCTTTTTTTGTTTAAGCGGTATTTTTTTCATTTTGGAAACACGTCAAATTATTTTATCTTTTTCTAGTTTTTCCGTAAAAAGTCAAATAAATCCGCAAAACAACAATAAAAAACAGGTTTTTTTTTATACAAACAATAAATCAAGCAAAAGCACCTAAGGAAAGGTTGACTTTTATTGGGTTTAAGCAAGTTGTTCAAGGCTTTATAAGAAGCAAAGGAACGCTCTGCGTTAGAAAACGCAAAAAAATAGATTTTTTTTGCCAATTATAAGCAAAATTTACCGAAATGTATAATGAATTGGGCCATTATTTTTTAGTACTGAGTATTTTCGTTGCATTAACTTACAACAAAAGACCTGCGGCTATTCCACTTTATTTTTTTTTTTTTACTATTTCTTTCTTTGGTATTTTGTTTTGCTATATTTCTTCTGATTTTTCTAATTACAATGTATTTACCAACTCAAATGCTAATGCACCTTTATTTTATAAAATATCAGGAACATGGTCTAATCATGAGGGCAGTTTGTTATTATGGTGTTGGATCCTAAGTTTCTATGGATTTTTTTTGGGTCATCGGGTTCGACCCTGCAATGTTTCAAAACGAGGGCGCAGCAAAAATCTATTTTTTTTTCGCAGACCGCTTGTGGCTTTTTGCTTTGCTTCCTTCATAAAGAAAGAGAATAAACAATTCGGACATCATTTGTTGCAGAACCTGTTTGGTACTATAAATCGTAAAAGCTCCCTCGAGAGCCAATCCGAAGTGGCGCCCTCAGGTATCGTTCAAGAGCCCTCAGATAAAAAGTTAGAAAATGGTGCAAATGCAAGAGAAAATAAAAGGCCCATCATAAGGCTTAAAAAATGGAAAGAGTTGAAAAAAAAAAAATCTAGATTTTTTTTTTTGCTTTACGCTTTATGTAACAATTTAGATTCTTTATTTTTGGCACAAAATGCAAATGATAAAGTTTCCTTTATTGATGAACGGCGAATTTATATGGGCATTGCTTTATTTTTTTCGATTTTCTTATTAGCAAGTTCCAATCCTTTTGTTCGAATTTCATTTGTTTGTACTAAATCACTTGCAGAATTAAATCCTGTTTTACAATATCCTATATTAGCTATACATCCTCCCTGCATTTATGCAGGATATGTCGCCAGTGCTATTGGTTTTTGCTTATGTCTAACCAAAATAATGAATGGTATCTCTGCACTCTATTTGCCAATGCGAAGGGAAAGTAAGGCCGAAATGTTTGAAGCTTTCTCTCGCATAACAAATAAGCTTATTACCCAGGAGAATGCAAAAAAAATTCTAAAAAATATATTTGAAAATACCTGTTCTCTCCACCCCAGTTTTGCTTTCATCTTGCGTAGCAATAAGAGCCTGCCCAGGCTTCGGCATTTGGTGTCGCCTTCTTCGCTTTGGTCGAAAGAGCGGCTGAATCTCACGAAGAGCCTGTGGACGAAGCGTGTTGTTCGTGAAGCGAATACTGCGTTTTTGCATTTTGGTTGGACCCGCAGCGCGAATAAAGTGGTTTCTGGCCCACAATACCATGGGTGGAAACAAATTCAAATTTGGATCTTGACATGCTGGTGTTTTTTAACTGTAGGCATATTGCTAGGAAGTTGGTGGGCTTATCATGAATTAGGTTGGGGTGGTTGGTGGTTTTGGGATCCCGTAGAAAATGCTTCTTTTATGCCTTGGCTATTAGCTACAGCTTGTATTCATTCAGTAATTTTACCTAAATTGAATTATTGGACTTTGTTTCTTAATATGGTTACTTTTCTATGTTGTGTTTTAGGAACTTTTTTCGTACGTTCTGGATTGCTAGCTTCCGTTCATAGTTTTGCCACAGATTCTACACGAGGAATCTTTTTATGGTTTTTCTTTCTCTTAATTACTAGCATATCTTTGATGTTTTTTTTTCAAATGAAGCAACAATCAAGTACCAGGCTAGTTGGTGCATTATCTGATTTACCATTGAACCAAGGCCCGAGGGCCCCAAAACCCGTAAACCAGATCTTATGGTATTCGCGGCGAAGCACTCTATTTGTGCACTTGCGGAAATTTACTCGTCTATTAAAACTGATGGAGGACGAAAAAAAGGCCATGACAAACTAATTGTATACAAAGCAAGTAAAATACATAAATAAAAAAAGCTTTTTTTATCGGGCCAAAGAGATAAAAAGCTAGCTTAATTTCGAATCCACACGGTGAAACCTTTGGCTTTTTTTTATTTGCTATGCGAAGGCTCCACGCCTTCGCATAGCTATGGCTACGGAGGTAGCGTACCGGGGGCGCAAAGCCTTCGCCGAAGGCCGAAGAAGATAAAATAAAGCCAAAAAATTAATTATTTTTTTGTTTAAATTTTGAGTTTTTTTATCTTGTATTCTCTTATTCAGAAAAGCAAAATCCTAAAAACAAATAGAGCAGATGGTCCAACTACAGAACTTTTTTTTTTTTCTTATCTTTATGGTTGTGCTTTGTGGTACGACAGCACCCATACTATTTCAATGGTTGGTAAGTAGAGATGTTCCCACAGGTGCTCCTTTTTCTCATGGTACTATAATACCTATTTTTACCTCTTTATTATTGCTCTTAGTTTATGTACATTCCAGGGGATTCATACGCTCTATGGACAAAACAGAAAGGATAGTTTTGGTAAGAGCAAGACCCGTTGTATTACCCAACATAATTGAAAAAAGCTTCCCAAAAACTAGAGCTAAAAATGCATTTTTTTTCTTTTTTATTTTCATTTTCAATTTTTTTATTTTCAAATTTATGGGAGACTTGTCATATTTAGAATCTTTCTGTGGTGTGCTTTGTTTTTTATTATTTTGTACTTTTTTTTTATCATCTAAATATAGGCGCGATACGTGGGCAAACAAGGAGCGTAGGCTTGAAATAAAAAAAAAAATAAAACCGCGTAAGCGGGCACAGAGAACAAAGCGCCAAGCGCTTTGTTGGCCTAACGAAAAAAAGAAACAAAGAAATAAAAATAAAGAAAATTTTTCCTTTTTATTTCTTTCAAATAAATCAAAAATATTTTTGATTTATTTGCTGCAATTTTTAAAAACCTTCGGCTTCAACGAAAAAGCAAAAATTTTGACTTTTTATTCTCTGCTTGCTTTTTCGCAAGCTTATTCTTCCGTCCCTGAAAATATTTGGAATAGATTTTTTATTGTTCGCGCCTTACCAAAAAGACTGATGGATGTTGGTCATGACTTTCGAAAAGTTCCCATGACTATGAAAATTTCACATGGAGGAGTTTGCATCTTTATTATGGGTGTTATTTTGTCGTGCGACCCTGCAGCTTATGCGCGACTATCTCGTGTTTAAGCTCACGCCATGTAGGCGTGAACTCTGGTTGAATTCGGGTTCTCAATCCCGCCGCTGAGATGCTCAGTCGACTCTTGAACCTTGATAGGAAGACGGCTTCTTCCTAAATTAGTGCAAAAGGTTCAAGGACTTAGGATGAACTTAATGTGAATGGGTATAAGCTTCGCTGCTCAAAAACACCCAGTATTGACCACACTGAGAGACTTGCCAATGGCAAGAAAGGCCGCGGGTAACGCTAGTTGGCGAAATGGCGTTAAGCATTCCTAGCGATACGGAAAAAGAGGTCGTGATGATATCATCTACGTTCGTACTGTTCTTCGTGGAGTAAATCTCACATCCAAAAATCTAACCAGGGAACGGGATAATTCCCATTAAGTTCCAGTAAAACTGGCAGGCCAGCCGGGCCGTAAGCTAGTGGGAACAGGATTCTCCCGAAAAGACAAGACCTTCGGGGCAAACGCTCACTTTGCTCGCGTTAGTGAAGTGAATCTCGAAGAAAAGGCCGACGCGGGGACTCAGGGCGCAACATGACGAATGGTGAAGAGTTCGTATGAAATGAACAGAAAAAAAAGATTTTTAGGCGAATGCCATGTAAATCTCCGCTTTATTATTTATTATTGGGTTTTCAGGTTCCCCTTGAGAAGAGCCGTATGAGGCCGTAGGCTCACGTACGGTTCGGAAGCCAAGCCCCTGCAGTGATGCTGTGGCTTAGGTTAACTAACACAAAAAAGAAACAGTTTACTCAATTATTGCCTTTAGGTTCTGAACTACATATAGGAAGAGAGCTTTGTTGTTTGCGAGGTATTGATCAATTACATGGACCCACCTTTCATTCCATTTGTGGTAATTTGATTATTTATAAACCGTCCTTAAAAAATCCATTCATTTTTGATCATGATGAATCACTTCGTGCCATAATCGACTTGTTGCCAATTGCTGCGCCTTCGTACCAGAATGAAAAAGTTGAAAAAAAATATATATATTTTTTTTCAACTTTTTTCCATGGTCACAGATCATGGAGAAATCGCGAACATCATAGTTTCCCACTTTGGTTGACTGTGTTCCCAGAAAAAAGATTTTCTTTTTCTAATCAAGAAACAAGCACTACCAAAGTAGCTATACATAGTAATCTTTTTACGGATCTATATGCTTTAATTGGAACTGGAAGTTTTGAAACAGGCTGGTATATTACCATAATGAAACTACCTTTCATTTTCTGTATTTGGATAGGCTTTATTCTGGCTTCATTGGGAGGCTTGCGTAGTTTTCTACGTCAGCTGGCTTTATATAGATTGGATTGGAATTGAAAAAAAATATATATATATTTTTTGTATGAGATTGAAAATTACATAAATCTGGAGTAAAAGGATTCGAACCTTTGCCTGTCGGTATCAAAAACCGAAGCCTTTCCACTTGGCTATACTCCAAGAAATCTACCTACGGCCTTTTTTTTAAAGCTTGTAAAGTGCTACGCACCCACCTAAAACAAAAACGAAATAACTTCCCACTCTGCCAATGGCTCATAACGGAACGACGTAGGGGCGATTAATTTGCTTATGTTCTCCTAAATATACAATATTTTTTAATAATCGAATTATTCATCTATATCGTGAATGAAGGAGCTATAACTTTAAGCCTGAGCTGTTCTCTTATGCATACGTAGTAAATAAATAGAGCACATAATAGTTTATAATCTGATTTATGAATTGAGCACACTTCTTATGAATAAACGTATATTATTTTTTCGCCAATCAAGCAGCATGGCTTCTCTTACAATTCTTAAAAAAAGTTTGATCACGACTCGTGTTCGATTCGCGAAGCGAGAGTACAGATACTATGCGAGGTGAAAGACCCATTGATTTACAAATTTATGATATAATACTAAATTTCCTAATAGTAGTTATAGTTTTTTTTGTCAAATGTTGCTTGTTCTAAAGATGTCTATGAATTCGGGTGAAGGCCGCAGCCGTAAATCTTTAATACAAAAATTCAAAACATCATAGGGATCTATATTTCTAGATCAAGCAATCTGGTTACACTTAATCTTGATATGGGTCTTAAACCTAACCACTCCAATTACTAAGCCTGCTTTTTTTTGAGGCGTTAAATACACAAAAATAACCGCGGTGATTAGAGGATAGTGCGATCACTGCGGTCCCTCCCGCACAAGTAGGGTAGGATTAGAAAATGCATGTCATATTAATATCAAATATATCACAATGATATATTTGAGAAATAATAATGCTACATAAATATTTGTTTCTGGAGCCTTGTAACTTCCGCTGGTAATAATCATAATTTAGGGAAAGATAAGTTTCTGAAAATTATCGTCATAGCCTTATGTTTTGCGATAAAGGCAGAGTTTAGGATTAGCTTTAAGCTTATATTACCTATAAAAAATCGTGGACTCATTATGTTATTTTATCGTCATGACTTCATAATATTGTTATACTTGGCGCTTACTGTGGAGCGGGCACCTTTATTCTTCATTTATATTCGGTTGACCCGCGCGTAAAGTGGTCACTTCGTGACTCAACTTCCATTAGTTGAATATGCCGGGTGCAGCTCAAGAATCTACCATAGCTGGTGGCATACTATCTCGAAAAGCAGTATTAACTAAGAAACAGTAATTATATAGTAGGCTAGCCGAACGACTAGAGGCTTACTGATCGCAGAACTTGAAGTTCCGACTTGTACGGATAGAGGGACTCGAACCCCCACAAACATTATAGTCACCAGAACCTAAACCTGGCATGTCTACCAATTCCATCATATCCGCCAAAATTTGATTTAATCTGTGGAAATTTTTTCTTCTTTTTCTCCAGTTATTAGACCCTTTTCTTTTAATGGCCCCAATACCCTTTCAGATGGTAGCTCAAGGGCCCATGGATTGCCAGATTTTTTATCGCTGATCGATAATCACAGTCACATAAATGGGTCAAAGGCCCTCTCATCGAACTAGAATTGAACTTACACCATCATATTTGGCCTAGCCCTGTAGGTTAGGTTGTGTTTTATGGTTTCTGAATCGTGCCTGTAGATAAAGTTATTTTTCATGGTTCATCACTGTAAAAATAAACTAAACTAGATTTGCTTATTAATGATCCATAAGTCATATTGTTTTTTGCGTTTGCGGGTGTACTATCTAAGCATCCTATCTCTTCGACCGCGTCGAAAAAAAGAGGGCGAAGCGGTTCTTTGCTTTCGCGCAGTGAACCACGAGTGCCGGTAGTTTATCTTGTAGGTCATTTGATTGGTATACTGGCGATTTTATTATGTTATTTCTTATTGTGGTCTTTGTTATATAGTAGTTGGACGCGTGATGTACAAAAACACGCAAATTTTTTTTTTGACCAATACTATACAGATTATGACATCTATATATTTCGGTCCAGCGCACCGTGGCGCGTTTTGCGACATGGCTCAGTCTTGCGCCTTGAGCTGAGCCACTGCACGATAGGCGCTGTCCTGTTGAATAAAAATCTCTTCATCAGGGTACTGCCTCATTTTTCGGCTACCAAGCACAGAGCCACCAGCTGAAGATCATTACTTCTTCTTGAATGAATCATCATAAATAATGATTATATATTTTTTTTCATAAAGAGAATATCTTGTTTTTTGCTTGATTCTGCAAAATTATTACACAACGTTAAGATCTGTAAAGGTTACAACATGCTATTTTGTTTTAAAAATGGTTAACTAATTACCCTACTTACGGATGGAGAGGGATTTGAACCCCCGGTATTCTCAATACTTCGGTTTTCAAGACCGACTCTTTCAACCGCTCAGACATCCATCCTTATCTTAATAAGATTATGGGCTCAAAGGAACCAATAATCAACCTAATATTAATTTGCTATGTAAATGAAAATTTAGAGAAAAAAGCAAGAAAAAATGAAGAAAAATTTTAGGCGGATATAGATTAAAGGTAAATTATCTGCCTTCCAAGCAGGAGATATGGGTTCGATTCCCGTTATCCGCAATGGCTAAAAAAACTAATTAAACTTCATATGCCTGCATCAAGATTTAAAACTTGTCGTCAAATTTTAGAAAATGTTTGGCAGACCAAAAAACTTACTCAAAAACAAAAAGCCATTATTTTGAAGCTTCAAAAAAAAACAAATAAAAAACAATCTGACTTTTCCAAAGAATTACAAACTATACAAAAGTTGTCCCTTTTTTATGGAAAATTACCCATTAAAAAGATGCAAAGATCTAAAACGCAGACTTATCTAGATAAAAAAAACAGTTTGTTATTCGATATAGAACGAAGATTAGACGTTATTCTGGTTCGTCTTAATTTCTGTTTAACTATTTTTCAAGCAAGGCAGCTAATAAGTCATAAAAAAATTTGTGTCAATTATAAAATAGTAAATATTCCTGGTTTTCAATTATCTAACGGTGATCTTATATCTATTCAAGATAATTTTATATATTTCATTAGATCAAAAATAAGACAAAATTTTCAGAGTAACCGAATATGGAGAACAAAACCTACTCATTTAGAGGTTAATTATAAAACACTAAAAGCCGTGGTATTATATGAACCTCAACAAATACAATTCCCTTATAGCATAGATCTAGACCTTATTGATTAAAGCAGGAACGTATGGAAATTATTTATTGGCAGAACGATAACAAAGTTAATCTCTCGTAGATGGTAAAAAGAATATATTTCGGGAATCTTTTGATTTTTTTGAACAACTTTTGGCTTTTTGCTATAGACATAAAAACAATACTACGGTTGCGCAAAAAAAAAAAGTAAAGCTCGTATGCCCGGGCAGATGGAGCATTCGTTTTATGCTCTACGAGCTTTTTTCTCGGCCTCGTATTATCTTTCTATGTCTTCAGAGCTAAAGACGGGAAAATAAGCGGAAAATTAAGTCCGCTTTGTAGTGTGGAGTGAAAGATACTTTTGTTTGCTGCGCCCTGGCTAGCTTTGTAACAGCTATAAGCGAGCCTGGTCTTATATCATATCGAATTGGCGGAAACTATGGCATAGTGGGCGTCGCAGCTCCATTTCGGCGAAGCGCTTATTTGTTGCTGGATGGCGTCGTCATGGTCGCTTTGCTCTGCTTGGCCGGATCCAAATCAACCATAAAGCATCCAGGGTGGGGGAGGGCAGCGCGAACAAAAGCTACTATTGGGCTTCTGCGCGTCCTCTCCCTGCATCAGCAAAAAAAAAAGTAGTCGGGAGGGAATAGATAGATGGTTAAAGCTTGATGCTATGCATCAAGCAAAATTAGGCCAAAGATCAAAAAAAATATAGATATATTTGCCGTTTTTTGTTGCGCCCCGTGGCCTGGTTCCTGGCCATGGCCCAATTTCGGTTAAAGGACTAGTTGCTTTTTATAAACTTGTATAATCAATGCGTAAAAAATGGTCAACTCTATTATACAATAAATAAGTAAACAAGCGACAATTTGACACCAGATATCCGGAGGTGTTAAAAAAGCTGCTGTAAAAATCGAAAAAACCATAAAAAAACGACGATTTTTTATGCAGCTTTTCACAAAAATGCCTTTTGATTCTAGCAAAAAGATCACAAGTACCTGTACTTGAGAGCATATTGATGCAATAAACAAAATACGAACAGTTAATAAAATATAGTCAAAAATCTTAGGTTGTAACTTTATTATAAGCAGATTAGTTGATGTTTTATTCAATTCGTATAAAAAATGCCAAACATTGGGAACTACCCCAACAAAAGTAACAAAAAAGAACAGGAAGAAGCAAAAACCACTTAAGTAAAAGAATTTGTTGTATTTTTTTCTTTGTTCTTCATAGCAACTAGGAATCAAAAAACACCAAATTTGATAACTTAAAAAAGGAAATAAAAAGTAGAAGCATGATATTAAAGAAATAGTAACATACGTGCTTAAGGCCTCCGTTAATTGTGTACAAATAAAACCTGAATAAGAAAGAATAAGAAAGGATTTCGCTGACGAAAAAAACAAATCTTCTGAAAACCAATAACACGTAAACCATGTTAAACTGAAGCAAATAAATATCCAAAAAAAACGAATTTTAACTTCTTTCAGAATAGTTTTAAATAAAAAATTCGTGATATTTCATTGTGTGTTAAACCTAATAAGAACGAAAAAAACGTTCGGTTAGCTTTTACTGCGCCCGGCAAAGTGTGCAATCAATCGTAAGGGCCTAGCAACATTTTATTTTCATCTTATTAGTAAGTAGTGGCAGGGTTCGCCCCTATAATTTTACTACATTTAAGGGTACTCATTCATCATAATGCAATTACTATGTACTAAAACCGTATTACAGCCGAGCATTTATATTTAATTGAGTAAAAGGCATGGCATAGAGCGCATATAGCCACGGGAATCTATGGCTAAATCATATTTTTTTTTGCTTCATGTATGACTTTTCTGGCGCTATTTTTATGCTGCGCGCCCTTTATTTGTTATACGAAGACAGCTTTTTTCTTTGTAGTTCACGAATGAATGAAGGTTAGTATTGTACTGCATTCTTAGCTCAGTTGGATAGAGCAACAACCTTCTAAGTTGAAGGTCACAGGTTCAAATCCTGTAGGATGCTTAAAGAAAGTGCATAATGAATGAATCAATAATATATACCAACGGTACATGCATCTATCGATTAGTTTAAACCCATTAAAGGTTACATACCATACATACACGCGCGGATTGACCAATTTAGAAATAATTTTTTATTTATTTTGGGGGAGAGTGGCCGAGTGGTTAAAAGCGACAGACTGTAAATCTGTTGAAGGTTTTCTACGTAGGTTCGAATCCTGCCTCTCCCATATACTCCGTTTTTGAAGAATAGAGACGAAGCACTTGTTTTTGTGCTTATCCCTTCATGCAATTAAATAGAGTGGAACTTTCTCAGAAACATATTGAATGCTTTGGTATTCGAGCCCTCTCCGAACCGTACGAGATAGTCGCCCATCATACGGCTCTCCAATTCAACCTCTACTCGGATTTGCCTTTGTCGTTAGATTTTGGCTCGTTTTTCTAGTGATCGACTTCTAAGTGGCTTAAGTATCATAAAGCAACTTGCTTTTTCACTATAGTGATCATGGGGAATTTCTAGCAAAAAATAATAACATAAAAAAAAAACGCATTTTCATTATCTCCTCTGAGCTCGTCCTTAATACTTCGAACATGGTGCATTCTATTCAAATTTACAATATAATGAAGGAAGCACGAAGAGCAGTTACGCAGCGTTTTAGTCATCAAGCAAGTGATGCCATAGGATCCTTGATAGCAGAATTTACTCTGCAGTTTAGAACGTATGAAACGAATTTTAGATAGTCAAAATAGGCTTTTGACAAGGACGCCACTAAGCTGACATTGAAGACAGTATGGTTTTTAGTATATCCCCCTTTCGGTTTCATATTTTGCGTGGAGTACCTCTTCCACTTACAGATCGTTTCCATGCTTCTATCTGGGTGCCCGTGATACCGCAAAAAATATATATATATATATATATTTTTTTTTGCTTCTGAAACTAGGTCTTCAAAACAAAAAGGCGTTTTCCATTTTAGGCTTCTTATTCTGCTTCGTTCGCATAGCAAACGGCAGCATGTAGATTCGTTTTGTGCTGAACTTTTTTTGGTTACTGTGCCTTGTCCCGTAGGGCTCGCAGTTTCGGTCCCGTCAATGGTCTCCCTCTGTCTGATATTGGTGTCATCGATTCAGGTCGCGCTGCCCTAGTTGAACATAAGGCATTATTCATAAGTCCAGGTTGTTCACGATGTTTTGCAGATCTGAATAGGTTTCCCTAGCTTTGCGAAAGCGAAAAATCCAAAAGTCCATTAAAGGCAGCGCCCCAAATTGCTTTTTTCTTTATTTTTGGATAAATCCCGTTTGAGACCCGTAGAAGCCTAGCTAGAAAACGTGGTTGAATATGGTCTGCTAAAGTACAGCAGACGGTTAGACCCCTTCCCTTTTGTTAGCAGTTTTAGCGAAGAAAATCTTTATACTACGTACGGCTCAGGCGGGTACTATGGGTCCTCTGCCATCCACTTTCGTTTAGTTGACCGAAGTGGATTTCACCGGTGTTGCCTACAGTTCTTGGCTAATTTTAATTTAAGGCCATTTTGCGTTGAGATGTCGTTTAGTCTTTTGTCCCCATTAATTTGGGTAATCTGCTCCCTCGTGCGGGCTCTGTAATATTTGCCCGCAGGGTTTCTTTTTCCATTCTGGTCTTACCATAATTTATCGATGGCAGACTGAGAGCTTGACAGCGCGCACTCGTGTGCATTACCACAGGGAGTTGCTTGTGATTAACTGCAGGTCCAGTTTGACCGAAAGAGACTTTGATTTGCCAGAGCAGGGGCTCATCTCATACAAAAGCAGGCTAGCGTAGTGGTCTTGGGTTGTTTGGGCTAGACTCATTCGTTTGCTTTGTGAACCTTCAGGCTTTGTTCAAAAAAAAGAAAATTTTTTTGCTATGCACTCTTCGCTGCCTTTTATTATATATAACTAACCTTTTATTTACTAAGCAAAGAAGTAGACCGCAGGTCAAACGTATTTTCTTTTATGAACGCTGCCTGTGGTCTTTCGGGCGCTTTTGCGCTTTATGGGATATCAAAAAAGCAAGTTGAAAGCCTAAAAGACATACCCTAACATGATTGAGGTGTTCCTTGTTTTTTTTCCAACTACGTTTTTTTTTAGAGCATGCTGTGGTTCCCACCCGTTTACACGGTGGTTGGGTAAGCTCTATGCCTGGCACGCGGAATAGGGTCTCGCGTGGTTTGCTATATGGCTGCTAGCGCAAAACTGCGAATAATTTACATATGGCTAAACAATGACTGTAGGCGACGCGAACGGTCGCCCTAAATTCCACTGCAATAGTCCCACGAATTCGAAAAGTTATAACCAGAATGGCCAGCCCAATAGCGGATTCCGCAGCTGCCACCGTTAAAACAAATAAAGCAAATAATTGACCCATCATATCATCCAAATAAACCGAAAATACCAAAAAGTTTAAATCGACTGCAAGTAACATTAACTCAATTGACATTAACATAATAAGGATATTTTTTCTATTCAAGAAAATCCCCCAAATACCTAAAAGAAAAAGAATCATAGAAAATGTTAAATATTTTACTAGATCCATAATAAGAGTCTTTTTTTTGAAAGCCAACTCGGTTTCAAGCCAAGCACATGCCGGTTCCTTAGCCAATAAGTATTGCTTTGCCCTTTTTTTATGGCAAGGGCGATATAAACCAGAACAAGCACATAGAGGACAATGAAAAAAACCATCATTAGTAACCATTTAATTACTTACTAACTCCATCTATGACACGGCCTCTACTAGCACCAGCAAAAAAAAAATATATATATATTTTTTTTGCTGCGCTCTCCGCGCTTATTTTTGCTTTATAGCACTATCTGAATCTTCAGATGATTATAAAGTTTTTTAAAAAACAAAAAACAAAAAAACATATTTGATAATTATTAAACAAAATACTCTGAAAAGAATCAAGATCCAATTTCGTGTTATTTCATGGTGAACATAATCTGTCAGAATTTCTTCGATTCCCACATGAATATGCCAGAATAACAAAATATTTAACAAAATCAAAGTGGAAACATTTGATATAAGAATGGTTGAGATTAGAGGAGCGGCAGTCATTCTTTGAAGAAGCCAATGCCCCAAGGTTTCTCTATGAGCTTTCATTGCTTTTCACCTTTTTTTTGAAAGTAAAAGGAAACTGGCCTTTTTGGTCCGGCCCCTTCTTATAGAAGCGTATGTTACAATTGTCCGTGATACGGCTCCGCCTATCTAGAAAGTATCCTGTTAGCCGAAATAGTACCGGGACAGGTTGTAGGCTCGTCTTAGTTAAGCCTTCGCGAGATAAAGTAGACCCGATTCCGAGGCATCGCTGAGCTATCAGGGAAAAAAAGTATATATATATATACTTTTTTTTCGGGGTTATCGTATTTTGTGCTTATGAAAAATAGAATCGGATAATATTCGATACAGCTAAAAAAGCTGCACAGAATAACATAATAATTCCGGAAGTATATACTTTGGATAATTCTAGAAAAAAACCTAGATCCCACAATAAATGACGAATTCCATTACTCATATGATAGCACAAGGCCAATAAACTGAAATTGACTACGCTTGAAATCAACCAATGGAAATAGAAAGTGAAAGAAAAAGCGTACCGGTAAAGATAATAAGAAGTAAGGTTAAGATCGCCTATTTTCAGAAAAAGAATACTAAAAAAAACCATAATGGATAGAGTCAAACTTCGGTAGCAAGTTATGATTAACTCCTACCTACTAAGTGCTCTCCGAACCGTACGTGATAGTCTTCCATCATACGGCTCACTAACTCTCCTAATCCAACTCATAGGAGCCGGGCTCCATTGACTGCGGCTCGTTGGGTGCCTGGCCTTCCCGGCTATTGATCGGATTATCAATGGCACTGGATGTATCATCATATATAATGTATTAACATTTTGATGTTAATTAGGGCGCAACAAAAATTAGATATATTTGCCGTTTTATTTTTTGAGTTTTGGAGAGTAAAACCTGCCAGACTAGGCAGGTGCATAGACCCCTTCGCCTTTTACTTAATCTGCAAGTTTCCCGTTTACACGGTTCTTTTAGGATCGGGCAGGTACTATGGGTCCTCTGACTTCCAACTCGGACCATAGTGTACGGTTGGATCTCGCCGATATCACCTGTGAGCTATAGCGCCTGAGATGTCGTTTAGTTCTCTGTCCCCATTAATTTGGGTAATCTGCTTCCATGCGTAAAAATATATCTATTTTTTTTCGTCCTTACCGTTCTTAGCCGCCAGCGGGCTGAAAGCATAACAGTGTTCGTTCGTGCGATTCCCGCGTGCATTTTTTCTGCACTGGTTCGCTGTACT